GCTAGCGTAGCTCAATTAAAGCGTAACACTGAAGATGTTAAGATGGGCCCTAGAAAGCCCCGTAAGCACAAAGGTTTGGTCCTGACTTTACTGTCAGCTCTAGCTAGATTTACACATGCAAGTATCCGCCCTCCTGTGAGGATGCCCTTACTGCCCTTCTTGAGCATAAGGAGCTGGTATCAGGCACACAACTAAACGTTAGCCCACGACACCTTGCTTAGCCACACCCCCAAGGGAATCCAGCAGTGATAAATATTAAGCCATAAGTGAAAACTTGACTTAGTTAAAGCTAAGAGAGCCGGTAAAACTCGTGCCAGCCACCGCGGTTATACGAGAGGCTCAAGTTGACAGACAACGGCGTAAAGAGTGGTTAAGGAAATTATAAAACTAAAGCGGAACACCCTCATAGCTGTTATACGCTTCCGAGGGTATGAACTCCAACTACGAAAGTGGCTTTATATAACCTGAACCCACGAAAGCTAAGAAACAAACTGGGATTAGATACCCCACTATGCTTAGCCTTAAACATTGATCGTTTACCACATCAAACATCCGCCTGGGAATTACGAACACTAGTTTAAAACCCAAAGGACTTGGCGGTGCTTAATATCCCCCTAGAGGAGCCTGTTCTAGAACCGATAACCCCCGTTAAACCTCACCCTCCCTAGTTTTTACCGCCTATATACCACCGTCGCCAGCTTACCCTGTGAAGGCTTAATAGTAAGCACAATTGGCATAGCCCAAAACGTCAGGTCGAGGTGTAGTGCATGAGAGGGGAAGAAATGGGCTACATTCGCTGTCTGTCAGCGAACACGAATGATGCATTGAAACATGCAACTGAAGGAGGATTTAGCAGTAAGCAGAAAACAGAGTGTTCTGCTGAAACCGGCTCTTAAGCGCGCACACACCGCCCGTCACCCTCTCCAAGCACCTGGACCCAAAATTTCCTAAACCTACACAAACGCGAAGGAGAGGAAAGTCGTAACATGGTAAGCGTACCGGAAGGTGCGCTTGGTTAAACCAGAGCGTAGCTAAAACAGAAAAGCATCTCCCTTACACTGAGAAGTCATCCGTGCAAATCGGATCGCCCTGACGCCTATTAGCTAGCCCCATCAACTAAATACAACAAACAAGCATAAATAAACCCAAAAACACTAGACCTGACCAAACAAAACATTTTTCCTCCTTAGTATGGGCGACAGAAAAGGACCACCGGGCGCAATAGAATAAGTACCGCAAGGGAAAGCTGAAAGAGAAATGAAATAAACCAGTAAAGCCTAAAAAAGCAGAGATTCTTCCTCGTACCTTTTGCATCATGATTTAGCCAGCACCTTCAAGCAAAGAGAACTTTAGTTTGAAATCCCGAAACTGCGTGAGCTACTCCAAGACAGCCTATCTATAGGGCAAACCCGTCTCTGTGGCAAAAGAGTGGGAAGAGCTTCGAGTAGGGGTGACAGACCTATCGAACCCAGTTATAGCTGGTTGCCCGGGAACTGGATAGAAGTTCAGCCTTATAGCTTCTCTCTTCATATTATATCAATAACCAAACGATAATAAGAAACTATAAGAGTTAGTCAAAGGGGGTACAGCCCCTTTGAACAAAGACACAACTTTTTTAGGAGGATAAAGATCATAATTTTTAAGGAAAAACGTTTTGGTGGGCCTAAAAGCAGCCATCCCGACAGAAAGCGTTAAAGCTCAAACGTTCCCCAACCCTCCCCATATCCTGATAACCTTATCTTAATCCCCTAACATTACCGGGCCTCCCCATGCACCCATGGGGGAGACCCTGCTAAAATGAGTAATAAGAGAGCCCACCCTCTCTCCCCGCACATGTGTAAATCGGAACGGACCAACCACCGAATAATAACGGCCCCAAACAAAGAGGGGACTGGACAAACGCATAAACTATACTAGAAAATCGTCCTAAAACTTACCGTTAACCCCACACTGGTGTGCCTACAGGGAAAGACTAAAAGAAAGAGAAGGAACTCGGCAAATAAATCTTAAGCCTCGCCTGTTTACCAAAAACATCGCCTCTTGCAAAACCAAAGAATAAGAGGTCCCGCCTGCCCAGTGACAATATGGTTCAACGGCCGCGGTATTTTGACCGTGCAAAGGTAGCGTAATCACTTGTCTTTTAAATGAAGACCTGTATGAATGGCATAACGAGGGCTTAACTGTCTCCTCTTTCCAGTCAATGAAATTGATTTTCCCGTGCAGAAGCGGGAATGCCCACATAAGACGAGAAGACCCTATGGAGCTTTAGACACTAAAACAGACCATGTTAAACACCCTGCACACAACAGCCCGAACTTAATGGCCCCCTGTCCTAATGTCTTCGGTTGGGGCGACCATGGGGTAGCACAAAACCCCCATGCGGAATAGGAGGACAACCCACTACCTTCCCCCTCCTCCCACAAGCAAGAGTTACAACTCTAACTAACAGAATCTCTGACCCTATATGATCCGGCTTTCGCCGATCAACGGACCAAGTTACCCTAGGGATAACAGCGCAATCCCCTTTTAGAGCCCATATCGACAAGGGGGTTTACGACCTCGATGTTGGATCAGGACATCCTAATGGTGCAGCCGCTATTAAGGGTTCGTTTGTTCAACGATTAAAGTCCTACGTGATCTGAGTTCAGACCGGAGTAATCCAGGTCAGTTTCTATCTATGAAGCAATCTTTTCTAGTACGAAAGGACCGAAAAGAAGAGGCCCATACCTTAGGCACGCCTCCCCCTTACCTAATGAAACCATCTAAACTAGGTAAAAGGGCGCACCCCTGTGCCTAAGAGAACGGCATGTTAGAGTGGCAGAGCCCGGTAATTGCAAAAGGCCTAAGCCCTTTAAACAGAGGTTCAAGTCCTCTCCCTAACTATGATTACAGCACTAATTACCCACCTACTAAACCCATTAGCTTTTATTGTCCCCGTTCTCCTAGCCGTTGCATTCCTTACTTTAATTGAACGAAAAGTCCTAGGCTATATACAACTACGTAAAGGTCCCAACGTAGTAGGACCTTACGGACTCCTACAGCCCATTGCCGACGGAGTAAAACTATTTATTAAAGAACCAGTCCGACCATCCACTTCCTCTCCAGTTCTATTCCTCTTGGCACCTATACTTGCATTAACATTAGCCCTCACACTTTGAGCCCCCATACCCCTCCCCTACCCTGTAGCCGACCTAAACCTAGGAATCCTCTTCATTTTAGCCCTATCAAGCCTGGCCGTGTACTCCATCTTAGGCTCAGGCTGAGCCTCAAATTCAAAATACGCCCTAGTAGGTGCACTTCGAGCCGTAGCCCAAACCATTTCCTACGAAGTCAGCCTCGGTCTCATCCTCCTTAATATCATTATCTTTACAGGAGGCTTTACCCTTCAAACCTTTAACACTGCCCAAGAAGGCATTTGACTCATCATGCCCGCATGACCCCTTGCCGCTATATGATACATCTCTACCTTAGCAGAAACAAACCGGGCCCCCTTTGACCTCACTGAAGGAGAGTCTGAACTCGTCTCCGGCTTTAACGTAGAGTATGCAGGAGGCCCATTCGCCCTATTTTTCCTAGCCGAATACGCCAACATTCTCCTCATGAACACCCTCTCAGCCACACTATTTTTAGGAGCCTCCCATATTCCCACCCTGCCAGAACTGACAGCTATAAATTTAATAACCAAAGCAGCCCTTCTATCAATTGTTTTCCTCTGAGTACGAGCATCTTACCCCCGATTCCGATACGATCAACTCATACACCTTATTTGAAAAAACTTCCTGCCCCTCACACTCGCACTTGTCATTTGACACCTCGCACTCCCCATTGCATTCGCAGGGCTTCCTCCTCAATTATAGTCCCAGGAGCTGTGCCTGAAGTAAAGGGCCACTTTGATAGAGTGAACTATGGGGGTTAAAGTCCCCCCAACTCCTTAGAAAGAAGGGATTTGAACCCTACCTGAAGAGATCAAAACTCTTAGTGCTTCCACTACACCACTTCCTAGCAGGGTCAGCTAAACTAAGCTCTTGGGCCCATACCCCAAACATGTAGGTTAAAATCCTTCCTCTGCTAATGAACCCTTACATTTTAGCTGTCCTACTATTTGGTTTAGGCCTAGGGACTACAATTACATTCGCAAGCTCCCACTGACTTCTTGCCTGAATAGGCCTGGAAATCAACACCCTAGCCATCATTCCCCTGATAGCCCAACACCACCACCCCCGAGCAGTCGAAGCTACCACAAAATACTTCCTAACTCAAGCCACAGCTGCTGCCGTACTCCTCTTTGCCAGCACAACCAACGCCTGACTAACCGGCCAGTGGGACATTCTACAAATAACCCACCCGTTACCTACCACAATAATCACCTTGGCCTTAGCCCTTAAAATTGGCCTCGCCCCAATACACTCCTGACTACCCGAAGTTCTCCAAGGATTAGACTTGACCACTGGCCTAATCTTATCCACATGACAAAAACTTGCCCCCTTTGCCCTATTCCTCCAACTTCAGCCCACTAATTCCACCCTGCTAATTATCCTTGGCCTCTCCTCCACACTAATTGGAGGCTGAGGGGGGTTAAACCAGACGCAATTACGAAAAATCCTTGCATATTCTTCCATCGCCCACTTAGGATGAATAACCCTAATTATCCAATTCTCCCCCTCCCTTACCCTACTTACCCTTTTAACTTATTTCATCATGACATTCTCAACATTCCTTGTCTTCAAAATTAACAAAGCAACAAACGTCAACTCCCTGGCAATTTCCTGGACCAAAGCACCAATCATCACCTCTTTAGCACCCTTAATTCTTCTCTCCCTTGGAGGCCTCCCTCCACTTACCGGTTTCATGCCAAAATGACTCATTCTCCAGGAACTAGCCAAACAAGATCTCCCCGTCCTAGCCACTATGGCCGCACTAACTGCCCTTTTAAGCCTATATTTTTACCTTCGCCTTTCCTACGCAATAACTCTAACAATATTCCCAAATAACCTTTCAGGAACAACCCCCTGACGCTTCTACACCCCCCAACTTACCCTCCCACTGGCCATCTCTACCTCCGCCACAATCCTCCTTCTTCCCCTTACCCCTGCTATTACAGCCCTGCTTTTCCCCTAGAGACTTAGGATAGCACCAGACCAAGAGCCTTCAAAGCTCTAAGCGGGAGTGAAAATCTCCCAGTCCCTGATAAGACTTGCGGGATACTAACCCACATCACCTGCATGCAAAACAGACACTTTAATTAAGCTAAAGCCTTACTAGATAGGCAGGCCTCGATCCTACAAAATCTTAGTTAACAGCTAAGCGCCCAATCCAGCGAGCATCTATCTACTTTCCCCCGCCTAATAACAAGCATGATAGGCGGGGGAAAGCCCCGGCAGGGAATTAGCCTGCATCTTAAGATTTGCAATCTTATATGTAAAACACCTCAGAGCTTGGTAAGAAGAGGATTCGAACCTCTGTCTATGGGGCTACAATCCACCGCTTAAAACTCAGCCATCCTACCTGTGGCAATCACACGCTGATTTTTCTCAACTAATCACAAAGATATCGGCACCCTTTATCTAGTATTTGGTGCTTGAGCCGGAATGGTAGGCACAGCTTTAAGCCTACTTATTCGAGCAGAACTAAGCCAACCTGGCGCCCTCCTAGGGGACGACCAAATTTATAACGTTATTGTTACGGCCCACGCCTTTGTAATAATTTTCTTTATAGTAATACCAATTATGATCGGTGGCTTCGGAAATTGACTAATTCCACTAATGATCGGCGCCCCTGATATAGCATTCCCACGGATGAATAATATGAGTTTCTGACTTCTTCCTCCCTCCTTCCTCCTACTTTTAGCCTCTTCAGGGGTTGAAGCCGGGGCCGGAACTGGTTGAACAGTCTACCCCCCACTAGCTGGCAACCTCGCTCACGCTGGAGCATCCGTTGACCTAACAATCTTCTCCCTTCACTTAGCAGGGGTCTCATCAATTCTAGGGGCAATTAACTTCATTACTACTATTATTAACATGAAACCCCCGGCAGTATCAATGTATCAAATTCCCCTGTTTGTTTGAGCTGTCCTAATTACAGCTGTCCTCCTCCTTCTGTCCCTCCCAGTCCTGGCTGCCGGTATTACAATGCTTTTAACAGACCGAAACCTAAATACTGCCTTCTTTGACCCAGCAGGAGGGGGAGACCCAATCCTCTACCAACACCTATTCTGATTCTTTGGCCACCCAGAAGTATATATTCTTATTCTTCCGGGCTTCGGAATAATCTCACATATCGTCGCCTATTATGCTGGTAAAAAAGAACCCTTCGGGTATATAGGAATGGTTTGAGCTATAATGGCTATCGGCCTTCTAGGCTTCATTGTCTGAGCCCACCACATGTTTACTGTGGGGATAGATGTAGACACACGTGCATACTTCACATCCGCCACTATAATCATCGCCATCCCAACAGGTGTAAAAGTTTTCAGCTGATTAGCCACCCTTCATGGAGGCAGCATTAAATGAGAGACTCCTATACTATGAGCTCTTGGATTCATTTTCCTATTTACTGTAGGAGGCCTAACAGGAATTGTCTTAGCAAACTCCTCTCTGGACATTGTTCTTCACGACACATACTACGTAGTAGCTCATTTCCACTATGTCCTATCAATGGGAGCTGTCTTTGCAATCGTCGCCGGCTTTGTTCACTGATTCCCTCTTTTTACAGGATACACCCTTCATGACACATGAACAAAAATTCACTTTGGCGTGATGTTCGTAGGAGTTAACCTAACCTTCTTCCCACAACACTTCCTAGGGCTTGCAGGGATGCCTCGACGATACTCAGACTACCCCGACGCATACACTCTATGAAACACAATCTCTTCAATCGGATCACTAGTCTCTCTAGTAGCAGTTATCATATTCCTCTTCATTATCTGAGAAGCATTTGCTGCAAAACGTGAAGTCCTCTCAGTAGAACTCACAGCAACCAACGTAGAGTGACTACACGGCTGCCCGCCTCCTTACCACACATTTGAAGAACCAGCCTTCGTCCAAATTCGCTCAAACTAACGAGAAAGGGAGGAGTTGAACCCCCATCAATTGGTTTCAAGCCAACCACATAACCGCTCTGTCACTTTCTTCATAAGACACTAGTAAAATGTTATTACACTGCCTTGTCAAGGCAAAATTGCGGGTTAAACCCCCGCGTGTCTTGTATTTTAATGGCACATCCCTCTCAACTTGGATTTCAAGACGCAGCTTCACCCCTTATAGAAGAACTCTTACACTTTCACGACCATGCTTTAATAATTGTCTTCTTAATTAGCACACTAGTACTTTACATTATTGTAGCTATAGTAACCGCTAAATTTACAGACAAATTAATCTTAGACTCCCAAGAAATCGAAATTATTTGAACAATCCTCCCAGCTATTATTTTAATTCTTATTGCTCTACCATCCCTTCGAATTCTCTATCTTATAGATGAAATTAATGACCCACATCTTACTATTAAAGCTATAGGACACCAATGATACTGAAGCTATGAATACACTGACTACGAAGACCTTGGCTTTGACTCTTATATAGTCCCAACACAAGACCTAACCCCCGGCCAATTCCGACTTTTAGAAGCAGATCACCGTATGGTAATTCCAGTAGACTCACCCATCCGAGTTCTAATCTCTGCTGAAGACGTCCTTCACTCATGAGCTGTCCCTGCCCTTGGAGTGAAAGTTGATGCAGTTCCCGGACGACTAAACCAAACAACCTTTATTGTTAACCGCCCTGGGGTTTACTACGGTCAATGCTCCGAAATCTGCGGAGCAAATCACAGCTTTATGCCAATTGTAGTTGAAGCCGTTCCCCTAGAACACTTTGAAAACTGAACCTCCTCAATAATTGAAGACGCCTCGCTAAGAAGCTAAATTGGTACAAAGCGTTAGCCTTTTAAGCTAAAGATTGGTGACTACCACCCACCCTCAGCGACATGCCTCAACTTAACCCCGCGCCCTGATTCGCAATCTTAACTTTTTCTTGATTAATCTTCCTTACGGTTATTCCCCCAAAAGTAATGGCCCACACCTTTCCAAACGAACCAACCCCCCAAAGCACTGAAAAACCTAAAACAGAACCTTGAAACTGACCATGGCAATAAGCTTCTTCGATCAATTTATATCCCCGGTCTACCTGGGAATTCCACTAATTGCGCTTGCTCTTACCCTCCCCTGAATTCTTTACCCAACCCCCTCAACACGATGACTTAACAACCGACTCTTAACCCTGCAAGGATGGTTCATTAACCGTTTTACACAGCAACTCCTTCTTCCCTTAAACCCAGGAGGACATAAATGAGCTACACTATTTACCTCCTTAATGGTTTTCCTAATTTCCCTTAACATGCTAGGGCTTCTTCCTTATACTTTTACCCCCACCACACAACTCTCCCTAAATATAGGCCTAGCAGTACCACTCTGACTTGCTACAGTTATTATTGGTATACGAAACCAACCTACTCACGCCCTTGGCCATCTCCTCCCAGAAGGCACACCCACCCTCCTAATTCCAGTCCTAATTATTATCGAAACAATTAGCCTATTTATCCGTCCCCTAGCCCTAGGTGTCCGACTTACAGCCAATCTTACGGCCGGACATCTTCTCATTCAACTTATCGCTACAGCCGCATTCGTTCTTCTCCCCTTAATACCAACAGTAGCAATCCTAACAGCAATCCTCCTGTTCCTACTTACGCTCCTTGAAGTAGCAGTAGCTATAATCCAAGCATACGTCTTTGTTCTCCTACTAAGCCTATACCTACAAGAAAACGTCTAATGGCCCATCAAGCACATCCTTATCATATAGTCGACCCCAGCCCCTGACCCCTTACAGGCGCCGTCGGTGCCCTACTAATAACTTCAGGTTTAGCAATCTGATTCCACTTCCACTCTACTCTTTTAATAACACTCGGACTGATTCTCGTCACCCTAACAACAGCCCAATGATGACGGGACGTTGTACGAGAAGGCACTTTCCAAGGACACCATACACCCCCAGTTCAAAAAGGCCTCCGATACGGAATAATCCTTTTTATTACCTCCGAAGTACTCTTCTTCTTAGGCTTCTTTTGAGCTTTTTATCACTCAAGCCTAGCCCCAACTCCTGAACTAGGGGGATGCTGACCCCCTACAGGAATTACTGCCCTAGACCCATTCGAAGTCCCCCTTCTTAATACAGCTGTCCTTCTTGCTTCCGGCGTTACAGTAACATGAGCCCATCATAGCATTATAGAAGGAAAACGAAAACAAGCAATTCAATCTTTAGCCCTAACTATTCTCTTAGGGGGCTACTTTACATGTCTTCAAGCCATAGAATACTATGAAGCCCCCTTTACAATCGCAGACGGAGTCTATGGTTCTACCTTCTTCGTCGCTACCGGCTTCCACGGCCTACATGTTATTATCGGCTCTACCTTCTTAGCCGTTTGCTTTATGCGCCAAGTCCGCCACCACTTTACATCAGACCACCACTTTGGCTTTGAAGCAGCCGCTTGATATTGACATTTCGTAGATGTTGTCTGACTCTTCCTCTACGTTTCAATTTATTGATGAGGATCATAATCTTTCTAGTATTAAAAAGTATAAGTGACTTCCAATCACCCGGTCTTGGTTAAAATCCAAGGAAAGATAATGAACTTGATTACCACTGTTATTGCAATTGCAACCCTTCTTTCAGTTATCCTTGCTATCGTTTCCTTCTGGCTCCCCCAAATAAGCCCCGACCACGAGAAACTTTCGCCCTATGAATGCGGTTTTGATCCTTTAGGCTCAGCTCGCCTCCCCTTTTCTCTTCGATTTTTTTTAGTCGCTATCCTTTTCCTATTATTTGATCTAGAAATTGCCCTCCTGCTTCCCCTCCCCTGAGGAGACCAATTAGATACACCAGTCTTAACCTTCCTCTGAGCCTCTCTAGTCCTAGCCCTTCTTACCTTGGGCCTAATCTATGAATGAATTCAAGGAGGCCTAGAATGAGCTGAATAGGTAATTAGTTTAATTAAAACACTTGATTTCGGCTCAAAAGCTTGTGGTTAAAGTCCACAATCACCTACATGACCCCCGCTCACTTCGCCTTCTCATCAACATTTATGCTAGGACTAGCAGGCTTAGCCTTCCACCGCTATCACCTCCTCTCCGCACTACTCTGCCTAGAAGGTATAATACTTTCCCTTTTTGTTGCCCTCTCCCTCTGAACTCTCCAGCTAGACTCTACTAGTTTTTCAGCGTCTCCTATACTTCTATTAGCCTTCTCAGCATGTGAAGCAAGCGCAGGGCTTGCCCTCCTAGTTGCCACTGCCCGAACACACGGCACAGACCGCCTACAAAGCCTAAACCTTCTACAATGCTAAAAATTCTAATTCCGACCCTCATGCTCGTCCCAACAACCTGATTAACCCCTGCCAAATGACTATGACCAACCACCTTGGCCCATAGCTTTATTATTGCCCTAGCAAGCTTATCCTGACTAAAAAATCTCTCTGAAACAGGCTGATCATGTCTTAATAGCTACATAGCCACCGACACCCTTTCTACGCCACTTCTTGTCCTCACCTGCTGACTCTTACCCCTTATAATCCTTGCCAGCCAAAACCATACCTCTTCTGAGCCTGTCAACCGTCAACGCATGTACATTACACTCCTCACTTCCCTCCAATTCTTCCTAATCCTGGCATTCGGAGCAACAGAAATTATCATATTCTATGTTATGTTTGAAGCTACACTTATCCCGACTTTAATCATTATTACACGCTGAGGAAATCAAACTGAACGCCTCAATGCAGGAACTTACTTCCTATTCTACACTTTAGCAGGCTCCCTCCCTCTCCTGGTCGCTCTCCTCCTCCTACAAAATAATACGGGCACCCTCTCTCTACTTACGCTCCAATACTCTAACCCCATTCCCCTTACTTCTTATGCAGACAAACTCTGATGAGCAGGCTGTCTACTCGCATTCCTAGTCAAAATACCCCTTTACGGTGTCCATCTCTGACTCCCCAAAGCCCACGTTGAAGCCCCAATTGCAGGCTCAATAGTCCTTGCAGCCGTACTTTTAAAACTTGGAGGTTACGGAATGATACGAATAATGATTATACTAGAGCCTCTAACCAAAGAACTTAGTTACCCCTTTATTATCTTCGCCCTCTGAGGAGTAATTATGACAGGCTCTATTTGCTTACGTCAGACAGACCTAAAATCACTCATCGCTTATTCATCTGTAAGTCACATAGGCCTAGTTGCAGGAGGAATTCTTATCCAAACACCTTGAGGCTTCACAGGAGCCCTAATTCTAATAATTGCCCATGGCCTCACATCTTCTGCCCTCTTTTGCCTAGCTAACACTAACTATGAACGAACACATAGCCGAACAATAGTTCTTGCCCGAGGCCTGCAAATGGTTCTCCCTCTAATGGCGACTTGATGATTTATTGCAAGCTTAGCTAACCTTGCCCTGCCCCCTCTCCCCAATCTCATAGGAGAATTAATGATTATCACCTCCTTATTCAACTGATCTTGATGAACTTTAGCCCTAACCGGAGCTGGCACTCTCATCACAGCCGGGTATTCCCTCTACATGTTTCTTATAACCCAACGAGGCCCCCTTCCAGGACATATTATTGCTCTCGATCCATCCCACTCTCGAGAACATCTACTTATTCTTCTCCACCTTCTCCCTCTAATCCTCCTTATTCTCAAACCAGAGCTAATTTGAGGATGAACCGCCTGTGAATGTAGTTTAAACAAAAACGCTAGATTGTGATTCTAGAAACTGGAGGTTAAACTCCTCTCATTCACCGAGAGAGGCTCGCTAGCAACAAAGACTGCTAATCTTCGTCACCTTGGTTGAACCCCAAGGCTCACTCGAGCCGCTCCTAAAGGATAACAGCTAATCCGTTGGTCTTAGGAACCAAAGACTCTTGGTGCAAATCCAAGTAGCAGCTATGCACCCTACCTCGCTTATAATAACATCCAGCCTAATTATCATTTTTACACTCCTGGCCTACCCAATTTTCACCACCCTAAACCCCCGCCCACAACACCCCGACTGAGCACTCTCACAAGTTAAAACAGCAGTGAAACTCGCTTTCTTCGTCAGCCTCCTTCCCCTCTTTATCTACCTAAATCAAGGATTAGAAACTATTATTACAAACTGAAACTGAATAAACACCCTGACCTTTGATATTAATATTAGCCTAAAATTCGATCACTACTCCATCATCTTCACCCCCATTGCCCTTTACGTTACATGATCCATTCTAGAGTTTGCATCCTGATATATGCACTCGGACCCCTATATAAACCGATTCTTTAAATATCTGTTAATTTTCCTAATCGCTATAATTATCCTAGTCACTGCAAACAACATGTTCCAAATTTTCATCGGCTGAGAAGGCGTTGGAATCATGTCGTTTCTGCTAATTGGCTGATGGTACGGTCGGGCAGACGCCAACACTGCAGCCCTACAAGCCGTCCTTTATAACCGAGTAGGGGATATTGGATTAATCTTCGCCATAGCATGAATAGCCACAAACCTAAACTCATGAGAAATACAACAGATGTTTACCGCAGCTAAAGACCTTGACCTCACCTACCCCCTTCTAGGTCTAATCATTGCTGCAACTGGAAAATCAGCTCAATTCGGACTTCACCCATGACTTCCCTCTGCAATAGAGGGCCCTACACCGGTCTCTGCCCTACTACACTCCAGCACCATGGTCGTTGCAGGAATCTTCCTCCTTGTCCGTATGAGCCCCTTAATAGAAAGCAACCAAACTGCCCTTACCATCTGCCTTTGTTTAGGGGCCCTCACAACTTTCTTTACAGCCACTTGTGCTCTCACCCAAAATGACATCAAAAAAATTGTTGCTTTCTCCACATCCAGTCAACTCGGCCTAATAATAGTTACTATCGGCCTAAACCAACCTCAACTTGCCTTCCTTCACATTTGCACCCATGCTTTCTTCAAAGCCATGCTATTCCTCTGCTCTGGCTCTATTATTCACAGCCTTAACGATGAACAAGACATTCGAAAAATAGGAGGGATGCACAGCCTTACACCTTTTACCTCCTCTTGCCTTACTATTGGTAGCCTGGCTCTCACCGGTACCCCCTTCCTTGCAGGCTTTTTCTCAAAAGACGCCATCATCGAAGCACTAAACACATCCCATCTTAACGCCTGAGCCCTAGTTCTTACCCTGTTAGCAACCTCATTCACTGCTATCTATAGCATACGAATTGTATTCTTTGTAGTAATAGGCCACCCCCGATTTAACCCACTCTCCCCTATCAACGAAAACAATCCCGCAGTAATTAATCCCATCAAACGACTAGCCTGAGGAAGCATTCTTGCCGGCCTTCTAATTACATCCAACATCATTCCACTCAAAACCCCAGTTATAACTATACCACCAATCCTTAAACTTGCTGCCCTAGCAGTAACTATTCTTGGAGTCCTTATTGCCTTAGAATTAGCCTCCCTTACAAGCAAACAATTCTCCCCTACACCAACCCTGCCCGCCCACCATTTTTCCAACATGTTAGGTTTCTTTCCCCCAATTATTCACCGCTTTACCCCTAAACTCAACCTAATCCTGGGCCAACTCATCGCCGGCCAACTAGTTGACCAAACATGATTAGAAAAAGTAGGCCCAAAAGCTATTACCTCAACCAACCTCCCCTTAATCTCTACAGCAAGCAACATCCAACAAGGTATAGTAAAAACCTACCTCTCAATCTTCTTCCTCACATTAACTCTCACCCTACTCTTCATTCTCTCCTAGACTGCCCGTAAAGCCCCTCGACTCAACCCCCGAGTTAACTCTAACACTACAAACAAAGTTAGCAAAAGGACCCAAGCACTAATAATTAACATTCAGCCCCCTAAAGAATACATCAAAGCAACCCCCGCCATATCACCCCGAAATACAGAAAACTCCCCTAATTCATCTGCCGACCCCCAAGAAGACTCATACCACCCTCCCCAAAATAACCCTGAGGCCACAACCACAGCCAGTACATATGCTATTATATACATTGTAACAGGCCGACTCCCCCAAGTCTCAGGGTACGGCTCAGCAGCTAAAGCCGCTGAATACGCAAACACAACCAACATACCCCCCAAATAAATCAAAAACAGCACAAGAGATAAGAAAGGACCCCCATGCCCAACTAACACACCACACCCTATTCCAGCTACCACTACCAGCCCAAGCGCCGCAAAGTAAGGAGAAGGGTTAGAAGCTACCGCAACTAGCCCAAGAACAAACGAAAATAAAACTAAATATATAATAAAAGTCATAATTCCTGCCAGGACTTTAACCAGGACTAATGGCTTGAAAAACCACCGTTGTTATTCAACTACAAGAACCCTAATGGCTAATCTCCGTAAAACCCACCCACTCCTAAAAATTGTAAACGATTCACTAATTGACCTCCCAGCCCCCTCTAATATTTCAGTATGATGAAACTTTGGCTCCCTCCTCGCACTCTGCTTAGCAACACAAATTTTGACTGGCCTTTTCCTAGCCATACACTACACCTCTGACATCGCCACCGCCTTTACGTCTGTCGCACATATCTGTCGAGATGTAAACTATGGCTGACTCATCCGTAATATACATGCTAACGGTGCATCATTCTTTTTCATTTGCATTTACCTTCATATCGGCCGTGGCCTGTACTACGGCTCCTACCTTTACAAAGAAACCTGAAACACCGGGGTGATTCTCCTCCTCCTATTAATAGGAACTGCCTTCGTAGGCTACGTTCTTCCCTGAGGACAAATGTCATTTTGAGGTGCAACAGTAATCACCAACCTCCTCTCTGCCGTCCCCTACGTAGGAAATACCCTTGTCCAATGAATTTGAGGAGGATTCTCTGTTGACAACGCCACACTAACCCGATTCTTCGCATTCCACTTCCTTCTTCCATTCATTATCGCTGCTGTTTTTATCCTTCACGTTCTTTTTCTACATGAAACCGGCTCAAACAACCCCACAGGCCTAAACTCAGACGCAGACAAAATTTCATTCCACCCCTATTTCTCTTACAAAGACCTCCTAGGCTTTGCAGCCCTCCTCACTGCACTAGCCTCCCTAGCCCTATTTTCCCCAAATCTCCTCGGAGACCCAGACAATTTTACCCCCGCTAATCCCCTAGTCACTCCACCCCACATCAAACCTGAATGATATTTCCTGTTCGCCTATGCCATTCTCCGATCAATCCCTAACAAACTTGGTGGAGTCCTGGCACTCCTATTCTCTATCCTTGTACTAATGGTTGTCCCTATCCTCCACACATCAAAACAACGAAGCCTAACATTCCGCCCAATTACCCAATTCCTATTTTGAACCCTCGTTGCAGACGTCATGATCCTAACCTGAATCGGAGGCATACCAGTCGAACACCCCTTTATCATTATTGGACAAGTCGCCTCAGTCCTCTACTTCCTCCTATTCTTAGTCCTCACGCCTCTAGCTGGATGGGTAGAAAATAAAATGCTTGAATGAACCTGCACTAGTAGCTCAGCGTCAGAGCGCCGGTCTTGTAAACCGGACGTCGGAGGTTAAATTCCTCCCTACTGCTCAGAAAAAGGAGACTCTAACTCCTGCCCCTAACTCCCAAAGCTAGGATTCTCACATTAAACTATTCTCTGCCTCATTCAACGCTATACAATATTTCTGCAATGACATATATGTATTTACACCATAATCCTAATTAATAGCATAATACTACATGATTCTAAGACATACATTTAATATCAACATACCTGGGTTATACCATAATATATAAAGTATTACATCTATGTATTATTATACATATGCCCAACCTTAAGGGATTACCCTTTCTTACATTAAAACATTTAAATATACATTATATATTCAGCATAATTGGAACCAACAAAGATATACCAAGTCTTCAATATAATATTTCAATCAAACATTCAGCCCAATAAGAACCTACCAACCGGTGATTCTCTAATGATATCGTTTATTGATGGTCAGGGACAGAAATTGTGGGGGTTTCACTTAGTGAACTATTCCTGGCATTTGGTTCCTATTTGGGTGTCACCTATTGATATTACTCCCCACACTTTCATCGACGCTTGCATAAGTTATTGGTGGGATTACATACTCCTCATTACCCAACATGCCGGGCATTCTCTCCAGCGGGTAAGGGGTTCTCTTTTTTGTTTTCCTTTCACCTGGCATTTCACAGTGCACACGGTATCAAAATTTTAGGTGGAACATTTCCTTGCCCGGAAGAAAATGTATTCATGGTGAAATGATAATCTTTTTATAACCACATATTAGGATATCAAGTGCATAATAATTTATTTTTTCTCCTAACATATCTAAGATTATTCCCCCTCGGCTTTTACGCGTAAAACCCCCCTACCCCCCTAAACTCCTAAGATGGCTATTATTCCTGAAAACCCCCCGGAAACAGGAAAGCCTCTAGAAGTTTTTTATGCTCTAAAATGCGTGTTTATACACTATTATAATATTTCACAT